ACTACCCATCGATACTTTCAAATTCTTATCTCAGCAAAGTTGAAAGTTTTTTTTTTTCGAAATTGATTGAAAAAGTTCGAATTGCTCCAAAAATTGCTCTTTTTTTTGTTTATTTAATCTATTTATTTAGTATAAACGTCAAAAATTGTATTTATACGTATAAACGTATAAAATAAAAAAGTCAGTTATGATAACCCCAGCCAAATAGAAATTCAGAACCGAATAAGAATTCATCTTTAATTAACAACGAATGGGATCAAGAATCATTATTCTTTCAACACAAAAAAAAGGATCTGGAAAATTCCTTTTTTTTGTGTCGAAAACTAGCCTAGTAAAAAGATTAGGAAGAAAAATAGAGTAATATCTCCCCCCATTTGATTTATTTTATTTTTTGCCTCTTCGTTTACTTATCTTATGCTTCGAATCACATTCTATAAGATTCTATTCGAAAAGATTCTATTCGAAAAGATTCTATTCAAATCAAAAAAGGTAAAGCTATTGATACATTTTGTGACAATTAAATCGGACAATAGTGACCTAATCACATACCTCGAATTTAGATTTCAAAAAAGCGGATATGAAATAGTCTTCTTACCAATACTATATCTTACCAATACTATACATAGTATGACTAGAAATGAAGTATAAGTAATGCTAAAAATCTGGTAAAAATAAAGACTAGAAAGAAAAAAGATTTTCACAATTTTTTTATCATACCATACATAATTGAATTGCCAACAAAAATTTTGTTCTTTTTAAGAACTTGAGAAATCCGCCGATCTAAAAATTCATTTCGGACAATTGAACCTTCTCAAACTGTTTCTTTTTAAGAACTAAAAAAATTTGTGCTAAAATAACAGATGTCAAGAAGAACAAAAGGCCTTGGATACGTAATGGGTCTTGAAGTACTATTTCCGCATCACCCTGACCAAATCCCCCCACATTAGGATTACTCGTTAATGGTTGATCAAGTTTGATGGATTCGCCTTCTGAAACAAGAAGCTCCGGTCCTGGAGGTATAATATCAATCACTTGACGCCCCTCTGACGCATCTGTTATGGTTATTTCGTACCCCCCTTTTTCTTTTCGTATGATTTTGCTTACTATACCCGCTGCTGTTGCATTATAAACCGTATTGTTACTCTTGCTCCCGTCGGGATAAATTTGTCCCCTTCCCCTGTTTCCACCTACATATATGGGATATTTTAAGAAGTGAACATCTTTTTTAGTAGCGGGGTCCGGAGAAAGAATAGGAAAGGTAATTTCAGTATATTTCTGACCAGGAACAGGGCCTATCACAAGAATATTTTTTTTATTGGGGCGATAGCTCTGAAAAGACAGATTGCCTATCTTTTCTTTCATCTCTGGCAAAATACGATCGGGGGGGGCTAATTCAAACCCCTCGGGTAAAATAAGAACAGCCCCCACATTCAAAGATCCCTTTTTCCCATTAGCAAGAACTTGTTTCAGTTGCATATCATAAGGAATTCGAACAACTGCTTCAAATACAGTATCAGGAAGTACCGCTTGCGGAACCTCAATATCCACAGGCTTATTAGCTAAATGACAATTGGCGCATACAATACGTCCTGTTGCCTCACGTGGATTTTCATAACCCTGCTGCGCAAAAATAGGATATGCATTTGAAATGGATACCTGAGTCATTATATATATGATGAGCGATACAGAAATGGAGCGAGTAATCTCTTCTTTTATCCAAGAAAGGCTCTTTCTAGTTTGCATGGTACAGTCGTTGATCTAAAAAATTTCTACAATAAAATTAGGTAGGTCGCTAGTCTAGTTCTAGTTTCATACCCACGATGCTGCTGTTTTACTGAAAAAGCTTTCAGTAAAGTAGAGGAGGAATCCCAATTGCTTAGACGGTTCCATGTATAGCAAAAAAGTGTATATATAAATAAGATTTTGAATGTTTTGCTTATGGGAAAAATAACAAAGATTCGAATTGGATAGGTAAATTATTTTTTAGTCATTCATTGAATGATAAATCACTACAAGTGACGGAGATACACGATTTAAATAACAAAAGATCGAATATTTAAAAATAGTATCCAGAATGACTGGAAAAGTGCAAATAAGACTGGATATAATTAGATCGTTATGAGCAAATCCGAAATCCTTGTAGACAGATCCAATCATGAGTTCCCAAACGCGAGGTGAATGGAATCCTATACAAAAATCAGTTACTAAAAGAATAAAAAAAGCTTTTATTGTGTCACTTAAGTTATATAGAAATTCTTGAACCCAAGAATTAAGAATAAGAAGTTCTTCATTACCTAGAATATAATAACCGCTTAGAATAATGAAACAGATTATATTTGTCGAGAAGTGCAAAAACATATGGATACGCTCTTCATTGTACATCTTGATCAATTGGATCGTTTCTTTGTGGATTGTGATAATAAACTTTTGTCGATGTGGTTCCGGATATTCCTTTATCATTTCGTCCAACAAGAAAAGTTCCTCTAATTCTATGAATTTTTCTATAATACTCTTTTCTTGAATAGTATTTAAAAAAATTTCAGATTTACTAGTATTCCCCCAATTAATAACCCAAGATTCCACACTTTTATTAAACGAAAAAGAGATCCACCAGGGTAACAAGACTATAGATGTAAGATATAGAACGGAGATGAATGCTTTTTTTTTTTTCATTTTGTCGTCTGTGATTTGTTAATGAACCCACCTCATTGGTCGACTCTATATTATATGATCGACTATTTCCAGAAGTTCACGGCATGGCCTGGAACCTATAAATTGATTCTTTATTTTGAATTTGTAAATCATTAGTTCGATCCTGAACTTAGAAATAATTCAGAACGAAGTTAAGAAATTTAAGAAAGAGTATACGAATGAAGAAAAAGTCTTGTTTTCAGATCTCTCAATTGTTCAAATTCAAAATAATTCCCTCTTTTTGTTTTGAAGAATGTTCAAAAAAGTCATTTCAAATTCAGATTTCTAGATGAAATAATTCTGTTATATCAAACTAGCAAATCCAATAGAATATATACCACTAATATATATATAAGAAATTGGTCGACCCCATGCAGTTACCAGAAAAATTGGAGAGAAATTTCTGAAGAATATTATTATGTCATGATCAAAAACGAGTGGTAAGTTAAGGGCAAAAAAATAAAGGTGGATTGACAAAAGAAAGAGAATTTCCAAGATAGGATCTATCGTATCAATATTGAATTCAATATTGAAAAAGATAGAATTTCTTGAGTCTATATCTTAGCTCGAAATGCCTTGTTTTGATATCGTAGATGGGTCTATTTATTGTTTCGATTTCTTACTTATTTTGTTACTGAATTAATTCCATACGCATAAAAAAATTGCGAATAAAAAAGTTTCGTTTTACTCTATTATTTAGTATAAAATTATTTATTATATACTTATTTAGTATATACTCTATTATTTACTATATCATATAATACATGATTAGATTATGTAATACATAATTAGAATAAATAATAAAACAAATAAATAATAATTAGAATAAATAGAAGATTTTTTTTCATCAATACAATAGAATAGTCTGAAGAAATTTCAATTAAGTTAGGCCTATAGAAAAAAGATTTATTTTTTCCTTCCTGCTAAAAAAATGTTTATTCTTGAGTTCATTTCAAAATACTTCAATTGGTACATGCAAGAAATAGGCCAATTCCGCCGCCTTTTTCTCAATTTCTCGTGGAGTCAAATTTTCATTGGTCCTAGTCAAAGGAAAGGCTCCCTGACCTCTAATTTCCATATAAAGAACACGTCGAGGATAAATACCCTCTTTAACTTCTATTTTGATAGACTTAATATCTTTCATAAAGAATCTGAGTAAGATGCGACGATTCTTTCCCGGAAATCCCCAACGAAAAAGAGAGACTATTCCTTCTTTTCTATCAAATCGATCATAACCACTCCCTATATTCCACGAAATTGTGCACCATAAATACGAGCTAATAAATAGACCGGCGATACCATAGAAAGACATCACGATGCCTTGTGGAAAAAAAATGATTTGCTGAGACGGAAATAAAGATATCAAATTTCTGCCAAGGTAACTGGAAAGTCCAACAAAAAAAAATCCTAATGAACCTAAAAAAAGTATAACGGCCCAACAGATATTACTTGTTTTTCGAGACCCCACTATAAGTTCTATCCATATATATTTTGATCGCCAACTCATACTCGATCCAGTTTCATTTTATTGGAAGTAGGAGACTAGCTCAACTGAATTTGACTTGATTTTGTTTGTTTTCGAAATCACTTTCATCAACTCGCATTACATTTATTCGGATGTCCATTTTTTGTTTTAGGAGGAATTCGTTAGATCTAAAATAAAATTCAAATTGAAATTAAGAATAGGAGCCTGCTCAGAAGATTCCCTATCTCAACACATAGGGATACATTGGCTTTGCATTTTTGTCGAACTCAATTTTGATTGATTTTCAATTTCAAATAAGCCCATTTACTCATATATCATATTTATACCTGTATGTATAAGAATTCTTTTATTTATGTTTGAAGGAGAGGCCGCGCGGTATACCCGCTATACCATTATACCCTATTTTACTAGATAGATATCTGTCTTATGATCCACGCCTAAGTCTTGAAAAAAAAAATGAAAAATTTCCCCATCGGATCTAAACTAAAGAATCTTGTTTTTTTGAATATAAAGAAATAAAGAAGCTATTGCAATTGCCGGAAATACTAAACCCACTAAAGGCACAAAAATAGAGGGTAAATTGTTGAGAATTGTCATAGAATGGGCACCTCGAATTATTTAATATTTGTACCTATTTATTATTCAATTTATTATTATTAAATTGTTAGAACTTTTGATTTTTATTATATTGTTATATATATTATTATATTGTTACAACTTATTATTATATTGTTATAACAATTTTTTTATCTTCTTATATTTGTTAGAAAGATATTTTATAATCATTATAATTTATTAATTTCTCTATAATACTATATATATAAAATAGCGGAAGGAATTTCAAACTACCTAAATTAAATGGACTTTGTCATTTTTCTACATGAAATAAATGGATGATAATCCCCTTGTTTTAATCTTATTCTTCTTGGCTTATAACTTGAATTTTCTGAGTTTTTGAATTTGATTTTCAAAATTTCAAATAATTGAGTCTTTAATAATTCAACTTGAATAAAGAGTTTTTTACGTGTATAGCTTATATTCTATATTCCCAAAAATCTAGATTCCCAAAAAAATTTGAAAAAGAAAATAGGATCCAGCAATCCAGCAAGAGGAATTTTTAGTCATTTTTAATAAAAAAAAGGGGGGGATTCTCGGAAGAAATGAAGATATAAAAAAATATACAAGATTCCATTTTTCCTAACCCCCTTTTTTTTTTTTGTTTTGCTCGACATAGGTAAGAAGATAAGATTCGTTTTATTTCATTATTATTGTAGTTACTTTTTTTTACCTATTTAATTAACTGTTAATTCACTTAAGAGTCTAGTTGATTTAGGATTCAAGGGAAAAAAGCCATGGAGATGAAATAACTCAGTTAAAACGCTTTTTAAAAGATTACGCGGCACGATTAGATCCAATAATCCTTTTTCAAACAAAAATTCGGCTTCTTGTGAACCCTCCGGTACTATCGTATTCAATGTTTGCTCAATTACTCTTTTACCGGCAAATGCAATGTAAGCATCAGGTTCAGCAATAATGATATCCCCCAACATACCAAAGCTAGCTGTCACCCCACCAGTCGTGGGAGATGTAAGAATCGATATCAAAAATAACTTTTTATTCAATTGATACTCATGTAAAGCGGAAGATATTTTAGCCATTTGCATCAAGCTCAAACTTCCTTCTTGCATGCGCGCTCCTCCGGAAGCACACACTAGAATAAGAGGTAAATTTGTATTGGTAGCATACTCAATCAAACGAGTGATTTTCTCGCCTACTACAGATCCCATACTACCTCCCACAAAACTAAAATCCATGACACCAATTGCTATGGGAATGCCGTTTAATTGACCTGTTCCTGTCTCAACAGCCTCAGTCAATCCCGTTTCTTTTTGACACCATTTCATTTTTTCTATATAAGGATCATCATTTATCTCTATTTCATCGTCTTCTGGAAAGAAGAATATCTCTAGTTCTTCGTCTTCTGGATCTACGACCACTGGTTCATCGTCTTCTGGATTTATGACCACTGGTTCATCGTCTTCTGGATTTATGACCACTGGTTCATCGTCTTCTGGGTCTACGACCACGGGTTCATCATTGGATGGACCTCCTAGGTCATTGTTTTTAGCTTTCTTTTTTTTTTTAGCCTCCTCTAGCTTTGTTCTACGCAAACGTGCCCTCATCAGGCTTGCATAGTACTCGCTTTGCGAACGCCTAGACGAATATAAAAACCTCAACACAGGGAATTCCGCTATCTCTTCTGTATCTGTATAAATGAAGGTCTCTAGATCTGAAATGAGGGTCTCTAGATCTGAACTGAAGGTCTCTACATCTTGCAACCGGGGCCACTCATCTATTTGATCAAATTGAATGGGATCTAACGAACGCATTTGTTGATCCATAGGATTCCAAGTATCTGGATCAAGCAAAAGCTTGATGCGCTCCGAACTACTCATTTTTAAGTAAGAATCACAATATTCACAAATATGCATTCTTTCCTTACAAAATTTGTGAAAGTTCATTCCGTCGCAAAAATCGCACACAAGCCAGAGATGCTTAAATTTGCTGAGATAGGCACAAATGGAATTTTTAGCGAAATTTGTACTCTCGCTTTCATCACGATTTGCAATTTTACTAAAAATGTCACTAAAAATGAAAGTATAAATCAAATTTATAGCCTCAAAACTTATAGCCTCACTGAAACTTAAAATAATATTCTCAAAACAGGTTTTAGAAAGAAGTTTAGAAAGAAGATAGGTTTGAAGAAAGAACGCAATATAACTATTCCAAAACCATCTTCTTTTTTTTTTTACCACACATAGACCCAAAGTTACCATCATATTGTTACTAACCATCATATTGTAAATAATAAGATCCAAGTTCATCTATACCTCCTCTGCCTAACGGCCTTTTTTTTATTTTCATTCCATCCAAAAGAGCGAATGGCTAAAACAACAAATGCCTAAAACAACGAATGAGCCGAAGTTTTATAACATCTAGCAACCTCCTCTATATCTAATAAATGGAATTTTGACTTTGATACGAAAGCATAAGTTCCGCCCAACGTAACCTCCACGCTAATAACTAAAAAATGGAATTCAAAAAAATGGAATAAAGAGTCCATTTTTTAGCCCAACCCCTATGAATCTTGATGAATAGTAGATTGTCCAACATTCAAATATGATTTCTATACCTGGGTCAACCACTATCAAGATTCGTGGATATATCTTTATGATCTTATTTAGATTTATGAGAGTTTTTTTGAATAAAAAAAGTTGAGAAAAAAGAAAACCCCAATTTCTCTTTATATACATATGATATAGGATTGCATAGGATTTCAATATGCTAGTTAGCATGGGTTGCCCGGGACTCGAACCCGGAACTAGTCGGATGGAGTAGACAATTTCACTGGTAAAAAAAATCCCTCCCCAAGCCGTGCTTGCCTTTTTCATCGCACACGGCTTTCCCTACGTATACATCTAAAACTCAGCTCCCTCCCTAGATGAAAGCACTAAGAAAATTGAATACTCAATTACTCAATCTCAATCCTTACTCGTATATTGCATGAACATTTCATAATAGCAATAAATCAATTGTTACCTCTATTCCTTTTTTTTATGGATAATTTGATTTCTATTTCCATGTTTTCACAACTAATTATTCCTGATTGGCTAGATCGTTAATACAAATATCCAAATCCAAATACCAATATAATATCCAAATACCAAATCCGTCCTTTATCTAACTTTCGAGAAATAGATGAAGCTCTCGGGAAGGTAAAAAAAGGAATCGGTTCTTCTGTAAAAAATTCTTCCAAAAAAACCGAACCTAGTTTTTTCAACAAAGCGCGTATAGGGGTTTTATGTTTACGAGCAAAGGTTTTCAGACAAGAAAATCGAAGTATATATTTTAGTTGATACAAACTCTTTTTGTTTGAGGATCCACTATAATAATGAGAAACGTTTCTGCATATATACACAAATCGGTCAATAAGATCCGAATCCGATGAATCGGTCCAGGTCGGTTTACTAATGGGATGTCCTACTTTGTTACAAAATTTCATTTTTGCCAACAATTCAATCAAAGGAATAATTGGAACTATTGTATCCAGTTTCTTCATAGTATTCTCTATTATAAATGAATTTTCTAGCATTTGACTTCGTATCACTGAAGGATTCAATTCTACACTTAAAAGATAACCCATAAAGTCGATAGAAGACTTATCTAATAGATTTATATAGATCTGTTCTGGTTGAAACCATACAAAAAAATGACATTGAAATAAATTAACAAAGTAGTATTTCCACTTTTTCATTATAAGGGGCGTACCCTTTAAAGCAAAAAAGAAAGTTTCTTGATATCTAACATAATGCATGTGAGGGTCCTTGAACAACTGTAGAGTAACTTGAAAACTATTAGCAAAAACTTCTGTAAAATTCTCTACTTTTCCATAGAAATAGATTCGCTCAAAAAGAACCTGAAAAAGTTTTGATCGTAAATGAAAGAATTGGATACGAAGAAAAAAGAAAATGGATTCGTATTCATATACATAAGAATTATATAAAAACACAAATAATCTTAGATTCCTTTTTGCAAAAAAACAAATAGATTTCTTTGGAAAAAAAGGACTGTTCAAATTCCAATACTCGTGAAGAAAGAGTCGTAATAAATGCAAAGAAGAAGGATCTTTCAGCCAGTACCGAAGGGTTTGAACCACTTTTTCTAGATGAATGGGGTAGGGTAGTAACCCATCTGATACATAATTTAAATGTGGAAATTTATCCTCTAAAAAAGGAAATATTGAATGAATTGATCGTAAATTCTGAAATTTCAATATTTCTGAATTTTCTAAAGAAGGCATAAATCGTAGCGAAAATGGAATTTCCACACTGAGTGCAAACCCCTCTAATATTATTTGAGAATACAAATGGTTGTTGTATATAAAAAATAGATTTTGTTTATAATCATTATCCGAAATAATCAAATGATTCTGTTGATACATTCGAGTAATTAAACGTTTTACAATTAGGAAACTCAATTTAGTGTCATAACTTAAATTTTCCAACAAAGCAGATCTATGTAAACTATGATCATGAGCAAGTATATAAAGATACTCTTGAAAGATAAGTGGGTATAGATAGAGAAAGTCATTTTTACGAGATCTATCTAGTTCTAAATATCTTTGATATTCCTCTTCCCCCATTGAATTGAATTTGAATTCGATTTGATTGAAACAAGGATAATAAGGGATTTATTGGGTTATTAAATGATACATAGTGCGATAGAGTAAAAACAAAGTATGATAATAATAATAAAATAGATACCTCGAAAACAAAAACAAACTCATCAACGGATTCTCTAGCATCCCTTTTTTCCGCCCAATTGGTTTATGTTCATTATAGCAGAAGAAGACGATTAGAAATCCTTTACTTTTTCAAGTCAATCGCTCTTTTGATTTTGGAAAAATATCTTTATCAATATACTATTTATTATACACATTCATCTCCCCTCATGTAATAGTTAGGATTCATTAAAAAAATAGAAAATCCGCTCATGAACAAGCCTTTCACGCATCGGGTACTAATATATTTTTAACGTCTAATTAGATCGATAATTATTCAAATTTAGAACGGAAACTCGTTGCTTTTTTATCTTTCTCTATCTAATTGAAGACGTAGGTCTCTATCCATTTATTCACTTGACAAATTTGGAATTCATTTGTTTATCGTCCGACCCAAGATTTGAAACAAGGTTTGAAGACGATTCGGTAAAATGAAATATTCTCAGAATTCTTCATTGATACGACATGCTATTTTTTCCATTCATTCCTTTCAGGATCAGTCGTAGTCTTACAAACTATACCGATGGTACGGACGAATCATTTTTTCATATAAATGTGTAAAAGGTGTTAGCCGCACTTAAAAGCCGAGTACTCTACCATTGAGTTAGCAACCCTAAAAACGAAAAGAATTCGTTTATGTTAATACAATCGGAATCAAAATACATAAAAAAGAAAAAAAAAAGATATACTCAAATCAAAACATTAAAATAACCAAAAAAGAAAAAAAAAATACTTATAGAAGAAAAACAAACAAAAATAGATCCCAATAGCAAATAGATCTACTTACTTAGATTATATTGAGTTGCTGCACTGTTGTCAATATTAATATCTTGAAAAATAGACAATGAAGAAAAGACTTGAATAATAATATTCAAAAAAATCAGTCGAACCCACTAACTGACGTGTAATAACTTTCAAATAGCTCAAAGAAAACTCTTTCTATTTAGGCATTTTTTTTATTGATATTGAGTGATCCCTACTTTCCTTTCTTTTTGTTTGTCTTTTTTTTTTTAGAATCCATTTTGATTCATTATTTGTTGAAAGAATTGAAAAGGATATTTCCTTTTTCCAGGATACTTTGTCTTTGCCTTGAATCATTGGGTTTAGACATTACTTCGGCGATCTTAAATCGTTCAAAAAGAAAATGGCCAAAAGAAAAAAAATGGATGCAACATACCACTTTTTGTGATTTCTTTATATTAAAATATTCAATTAAAGAACCAAACTAAGGATTGATTCCCGCATCATAGACTTTTTTTTATTAAAAGAATTTGTCCAATTCCAAGAAACTTTTTTCGTGTCTTGGATTCGAAACTTGCTTGCTCGAATTTCATTCTTTCAATATCGAAAAGATACTTACGAAGTTGTTTCCGCTTATTGATTGGTACTAACCGTACTTGCCCTGGAGAAATAAATCAATACTTTCTACTCGAGCTCCATCATGTACTATTTCCATTACAACCCAACAAAAATGGAAGGGTCTAGTGTCTAACAGAACAAACGATATCGAGCCACGAGTACCTTCCATTTTCTATACTTAATTATATAGGTAGGGTGGGTGTAGAAATCCACAGTCGATCATGTCCTTCAAGTCGCACATTGCTTTCTAGCACATCGCCTCAAACGAAGTTTTACCCTAACATTCTTTGAATTTTGGAATTTTGAACCGGTATATACTAGATTCCATTATGTAATCGTGAATAGTCATCGCTTCCATCGATCTAAATTTTTAACTTCTATTGGATAGTCTATGAAAAAATATCAGAAAAAATGCACTTTACTATGATAATATGATAATATCATGTTTTAGTGTATTACTATTTTATAAATATTATTTTATTTCCAATTCACAGATTATTAATATGATGAAAAAATAAGTTCTTTTTGAACCTTCAGCTTGTGAATTTTCAGCCTCAAGTGATTCAATAGGATGGATTCGCGATTTGCCAATTTCCAATTTCTACAAGTACCAAGAACTCATAAGAAATCATTAAAAAGATTCAATTTCAAAAAAATTGCCCCATCTAGATATCAATATCATTATTTGAATAAAATTTTACATTTATTTAAAATATAAAATCAAATTGGGATCTTATTTTCTCCTAAGATAAATAAATTGCATATTCAAATTCGGATTAAATCACTCATCCAATGATTTAATATAATCAAAAAAATAGGTAAAAAAGCCAATTTTGTTTAGTGGAGCCGTGGATAAAAAAGACGGGTGTAACGAAAGATTCAAGTTGCGAAATACTAGGAGTCCCTTTATCAGCGAGACTAAACAAGTAGTCATTAATTATGGATATTCTATCTATGTTAAATATTTAAATTAAGTAAGAAATGAAAAAGCATTTTTGACAGTCGAAAAATCGAAATAAAAATGAAAATCAAGAGTGTCAATGAAAAGAATACATATATATAAACATTTCTTCTTTTTAATTTCTTCTTTTTAGTCTTAGATTAGTAGAAGTAGTTTAAGTTTATTTTACTTCGATTTTTATGAAATCCTTTTTGAAAGTGAATTGAATATATGAATTAATCCCGCCTTAATTCTTACTCGTTTTTTAGAGTTTTTGTGTTGATTAAAGATTAAATAAAGTAAAGTAACGACAAAGACGCCCAGATTAAGTCATTATTGTGTATTTTTTTTTACCCTAAACAGGCTTAAGTTAAGAAAATGAAGTCTATTAATTGAATAATAGAATTCAAAATATGATATGCATCATTGAAAATTCAAATGGCTTAGGTGTAAGACTTCTATCTAAGTAACTAATGTAAAAATAAAAAAAAAAAAAGCGAAAAAGATATCAGGAAAACTTCGTTTGATTTTTTCTTGAATTCCAACTCTATCTATCGATTCATCTTTCCTGAAAAAAAAAGAGATTCAATTCCGTCTTTTTTACAAAAAATGTTTGAAAAAAAAAAAGACCTAGAAAAGAAAAAAAGGTCATTAAAAATAAGAAAGAAGAGTTTCATTATACTTTATGAAAAGGTTTTTCAAAAATAAAATCTTTTTTTTTTATTTACTTTACTATTCTAGGTATGCTGTGGGACGAAAGGATTCGAACCTTCGAATATCGGGACCAAAACCCGTTGCCTTACCACTTGGCCACGCCCCATACATACACTAATATATAGTAATATTGATTTGGTTTTTTGTCAAGTGCCCCCCAAAGATCTGACACTAATATATATAAAATATATTTAGCTTATTATTCGGATTTTCATATGTGTAGATATAGAATTCAAGTGAATTTCTTGATCATAATATATAATTCAATTAAGATATTATATGAAAATGGGATTTCTTCTATTCTTTTTTTACTTTTTGATTTGAGAATGAAAAGATTTTTGATTGGATAAGTTTAAAGATAGGTTTTTGGTCTACCTTACTTTAATCTTATTTTCGGAAATTTTGTTATCAAAAATATATTACTAACTCAGTCAAAATAGAATTATCTTCAAGAACAAAATTTTTGTTATGCTTAATTTTTTTAGTTTGATTTGTATCTGTTTTAATTCGGACCTTTATTCAAGCAGTTTTTTCTTCACAAAATTGCCAGAAGCCTATGCTTTTTTGAATCCAATCGTAGATTTTATGCCAGTAATCCCTGTGCTCTTTTTTCTATTAGCCTTTGTTTGGCAAGCTGCTGTAAGCTTTCGATAAGATCTTTAAATATTGTCCTAGATTTATTCGAGAAATCAATTCTAGCAATTCATAACATAAGATTAACTAAGTCTTCTAGTAGAAGCCCTCAATTCAAACATTGACGTTATTGTTTAGACGGGAGAAATTTGAATCACCCTAGTTCCTTCCTCATTTTCTTCGTTCTGATTTTTGCATTCGATTGAAAGAGACCCTACTTTATTAGAATTAGATTAGAGCCCACCGCAATACGCAATATAAAATCATAAGTCTGAAAGCGAATTTTTTTTAATAAAAGATTCTACTCTTATTAAAATCAAACTGAATTTCTAAAAAAAAAGCCTTTTCTCTTTCTAGTCTAGAAAGTACTTTATTTCTTAGTTTCAAAATATTTTTTGTGATATAAAATAAAAATAGAGAATCTATTTTCTTTTTTTTTTCAACCAAAAAAAGATCTTGGAGATTGTGTAATGCTTACTCTCAAACTCTTTGTCTACACAGTAGTGATATTCTTTGTTTCACTTTTCATCTTCGGATTTTTATCTAATGATCCAGGACGTAATCCTGGACGTGAAGAATAAAAAGAAGGTTTTTTCTGACCTTGCTTGATTTTTGCATGTTCTTGGCATTTAATCTTTTCTACATCTTTAACTATTAAATGAAATAAAGTAAAAATAAATATAAAATCAATTCAATTAAAAAAGTAATTTTGAAAGATAATAAAAATACCAAGCAATCAATGCGAGCGGAAAGAGAGGGATTCGAACCCTCGGTACAAAAAAATCGTACAACGGATTAGCAATCCGACGCTTTAGTCCACTCAGCCATCTCTCCAAATTGAAAAAAAAAAAAGGTAATTACTACCTTTATCCTATATTACAGAACAAGGAAGACTTGAAAGGTCCTTGTCTCCTTTTTTGAGTTCTCTTCATTATTTTGATTTTATTTTTGAATTCCTTTAATTTCAAATTTTGATTTAATTTATTTAATTTAATTATATTAATATAACATTTTTTATATTAATATAATATTACTTTTTCTTTTAATCAATATTTTTTATTGATTGATATAATATAAACTAAATAAGACTGTTTCGACTTAATTTCGAAAATCCAATAGAGATTTCTTTTGTATTTTTCTAACTCTGAGTTAGAAAAATACAAAAGAAACTACTTCATTTGATTCAAAACTCAAAAACAAAAATAGTTGGTATTGATATTGAAAGAAGAGCAATCCTAACCCTAATTAGAACTATTTCTACTTCTCTGATAGAGGACAAAATGATATACAAATGATACAGAATTAATGATTTTTCTTTTTTTTTTTTTTCAGAATCTCGACGTGTTCCCTGAGGAAATACAATATATCAGCGCTCTAATTTTTATGATTCTTTTATGATCCTATGCTATGCCCCATACTATTACTCGACAAAAGGTTCATTTATATACGATAATCGGATCGTAGCGGGTATAGTTTAGTGGTAAAAGTGTGATTCGTTCTATCCTAATAGTTAAGGGATCCTTCGGCTCAGATTCCGACCAAAAACTTTATTTCTTAAAAGGATTTAATCTTTTCCCTCTCAATGAAAAACTCAAGGAAAAATAGACATTCTCATGATTTGGATCTAAGAAGCGATTATAGAAATTGAAAAAATTGGATTTTCAAATTATGAAACATAATTTTTGAAATTGGATCAAGCCTTCCAATGAAATAGGTATGAATAAAAGATCTATGGATAAAGAAAGACAGAAAAGTATATTTCGAATCGTAACTAAATCTTCCATTTTGATTGAAGCAAAATCCAATTAAGCATTAAACGATGCCTTTGGTTTACTA